ATTACATGGAAGAATGGAACATGACAAAACTAGAAAGCAAAGACCCAACCCCTTTTGTTTGTATTTTTTATTTTATCAACTTCAATCTATTCTATTTGGCATAGTAGATCTTATTGTTCTTAGTAATATTTTAGACAATTTTTCCATACACCTTTTATGATGAGGGGAATGTAATTTAGAGAATAGCTAGCTAGAGATATAGTAAAGAACAATTGATTTTGAACAATAGATGTCTTTCACATCCAACCGATGAACCGATTATAATTTAAAAATGGCAGTGCCAAAAAAGCGCACCTCTAGTTCAAAAAAACGTATTCGTAAAAATATTTGGAAAAGGAAAGGGTATTGGGCAGCATTGAAAGCTTTTTCGTTAGCGAAATCTCTTTCTACCGGTAGCTCAAAAAGTTTTTTTTGTGTGACAAATAAATAATCAAACAATAGACTAAATAATGTGAATCGGTCTAATTCAAAAAAGAGTCTCATTTTTGTTATAATTTATTTATAAGTTTTTTTTTTCTAAAGTTTAGAAGTTATCAAGATTATAAATAATATTAATCTAATAATAATAATTAATAATAGATAATAATCTAAATTACTATTTCATTTTTATTAAAAAAAAAAAAATTATTTCCATTCTCTAATGTTTTAACCTGATCAATAACAATATAAAATGGAATTCATTTTGTTTTGTTATTTTTTAGTAGAAATAATAATTCGGTTGTCTACTGAATTCAAAAAGTGAATGGTATTCTTTTGTTTGAAAAAAGAATAAACGCAAGCACAAGGTTTCACCTTTTGTTTTGGTATGTTTTATCATTTTCAAGATGGGGATTATCACCTTCCCCATCGACTTGACTCGATAATCAATTTACTTTTTAGTTCTATCCATGGATTGAAGTCAAAATTATCTAGTTCAAAATGTTCCGTTTTATTTTCAGGAGACCATAAAGTAATAAACTATGAAACGAAAAACCCCGTTGTTAGTTAAGTTAAAAAACGGATACCCTAAAATAAATAAAAAACAAAACTATTATAAGAATAATTAATATTATTAACGAAAACGTTTAGATTAAATGCCGCCCAATTTTGAAACAAATTTTTAGTCATCAATTTGAACCTTTCCTAAAAAATATTGAATTAACCCCCTCAATCTCGACGATTGAATAAAAATAGGTTATTATGATTTCGAATAAGCCGCTATGGTGAAATCGGTAGACACGCTGCTCTTAGGAAGCAGTGCTAGAGCATCTCGGTTCGAGTCCGAGTAGCGGCATGTCTTTTTCTAAATTCTAAAAGAGTAAGCCCTATAATAAATTCAATTCCCTATTTCAATTCCTATAATTGAGGCCCCCTTTTTAATAAATTTTATGATATTTTCAACTTTAGAGCGTATATTAACTCATATATCCTTTTCGATCATTTCAATTGTAATTACAATTCATTTGATAACTTTATTTGTCGATGAAATCGTAGGACTATATGATTCATCAGAAAAGGGGATGATAGCTACTTTTTTCTGCATAACAGGATTATTAGTTACTCGTTGGATTTATTTTGGGCATTTACCATTAAGCGATTTATATGAATCATTAATTTTTCTTTCGTGGGGTTTTTCCATTATTCATATGATTCCGTATTTTAAAAAACAAAAAAACCATTTAAGCGCAATAACGGCGCCAAGTGTTATTTTTACCCAGGGTTTCGCTACTTCAGGTCTTTTAACCGAAATGCATCAATCCGCAATATTAGTACCTGCTCTCCAATCCCATTGGTTAATGATGCACGTAAGTATGATGGTATTGGGCTATGCAGCTCTTTTGTGTGGATCATTATTATCACTAGCTCTTCTAGTCATTACATTTCGAAAATTCATAAGGATTTTTAGTAAAAGCAATAATTTATTAACGGAGTCGTTTTCCTTTGGTGAGATTCAATACGTGAATGAAAGAAACAATGTGTTACAAAACACTTCTTTGATTTCTTCTCAGAATTATTACAGATATCAATTAATTCAACAATTGGATCGATGGAGTTATCGTATTATTAGTTTAGGGTTTATCCTTTTAACCATAGGCATTCTTTCGGGAGCAGTATGGGCTAATGAAGCATGGGGATCCTATTGGAATTGGGATCCAAAAGAGACTTGGGCATTTATTACTTGGACCATATTTGCGATTTATTTACATATTCGAACAAATAAAAATTATGAAAGCGTAAATTCTGCAATTGTGGCCTCAATGGGCTTTCTTATAATTTGGATATGCTATTTTGGGGTTAATCTATTAGGAATAGGGTTACATAGTTATGGTTCATTTACATTACCATCTAATTGAATAAGGTACTTGACAACTAGAAGCCTGGGGCAGCATACGTATATATATGAAACCCTCATGTAAACCATCAAGAACCATTTGAATCATTCCATTTCCATTACTTGATTCAAATGGTTCTCGAAAATGTCAAAAATATCTGGTTATATATAGAATTCCAATTTTTTATTTAACTTAAAAACAGAAAAAGACTTTTTTTGTACAATGAACGATTTTTAAAATCATCAGGTTTTTTATTTTGGTTTATTGACAAAAACTATCTATAAAAAAAATTTGATATAATAGCTTCGACCTTGTCAACTGATAATGAGAAAACGAAATCGGGATAAATACCAATACCTATTACAGGTAAAAGGATAGAAATAGAAATAAATAACTCTCGCGGTCCAGAATCAAAAAAATAAGAGTTTGGGGCATTAAAAAGCTTGTATCCATAGAACATCTGGCGTAACATAGATAATGAATAAATAGGAGTTAATATCATTCCAATTGCCATTACAAAAGTAATTAATACTTTTGTCATTAAAAGATATTTTTGGCTAGTAAGTATTCCAAAAAAAACTATCAATTCGGCAACAAAACCGCTCATGCCCGGTAATGCAAGCGAAGCCATTGATAAGATACTGAAAGTCGTGAATATTTTTGGAATTGCGATAGCCATTCCGCCCATTTCGTCGAGATAAATAAGTCGTATTCTATCATAACTCGTTCCGGCCAAGAAAAAAAGCGCAGCGCCAATAAATCCGTGAGAAATTATTTGTAAAATGGCCCCATTGAGCCCTGTATCGCTTATAGAACCAATTCCTATAATTATGAAACCCATATGAGATACAGAGGAATAGGCTATTCTTTTTTTTAAATTACGCTGACCAGGAGATGTTAAAGCTGCATAGATAATTTGAATTGTGCCCACTATCATCAACCAGGGAGAAAATATAGAATGGGCATGGGGTAATAATTCCATATTGATCCGAACCAACCCATACGCTCCCATTTTTAATAAGATTCCGGCTAAAAGCATACAAGTACTATAATGTGCCTCTCCATGGGTGTCTGGTAACCATGTGTGTAGGGGTATGATCGGTGATTTGACAGCAAAAGCAATAAGAAATCCAATATAGAATATTATTTCCAGGGCTACAGGATACGATTGATTAGCTGATGTTTCAAAATTTAATGTCGGTTCAGTGGAGCCATATAAACCAATACCCAGAACTCCTATTAATAAAAAAACGGAACCTCCGGCAGTGTACAAAATAAATTTTGTAGCTGAATACAAACGTTTCTTTCCCCCCCACATGGATAGAAGTAGATAAACGGGAATTAATTCTAACTCCCACATGATGAAAAAAAGTAAAAGGTCTTGAGAAGAAAATGGTCCTATTTGACCGCTATACATTGCTAACATTAGGAAATGGAATAGTCGGGAATCTCGAGTAACGGGCCAAGCCGCTAAAGTAGCTAAAGTTGTGATAAATCCTGTCAGTAAAATGGGTCCTATAGAAATTCCATCTATTCCCAATCTCCAGTAAAAATCAAAAAAATTGATCCATTGATAATTCTCCGTTAGTTGCATTAACGGATCATCCAATTGGAAATGATAACCGAATGCATAGGTTGTTAGAAGGAGTTCCGTTATGCATATAGATATAGTATACCATCTTATTACCTTATTTCCTCTATGAGGAAGAAAGAAAATTAAGGAACCCGCGGTTATTGGCAAAACTACAACTAGCGTTAACCAAGGAAAATTATTCATAGTAAAAACAAAATAAACTTGGACCAGAAAAACCCGTGCTCGAAATAAATATATTTTGAGCGCGGGTTTTTGTCGGTAAAGGTAAAAAAATCAAATGTATTCGAGTAGGGTTTTCTGGAACGTATTAATAAGCTAGACCCATACTTCGAGTTGTTTCATGCCATAAATAAACGCGAACACTCAAGAAATCCGTTGGACAGGCGGATTCACATCTCTTACAACCGACACAGTCCTCTGTTCTTGGAGCAGAAGCGATTTGCTTAGCTTTACATCCGTCCCAAGGTATCATTTCTAATACATCGGTTGGGCAGGCTCGCACACATTGAGTACACCCTATACACGTATCATAAATCTTTACTGAGTGTGACATTGGATCTATAAATTTTTGAACGTCAGAAATTTTCGATCTAGTAAATTTGTAAATGAATCATATATTTAAACACCAGATGAATCAATAATTTACCAGAAATTTTGAAGCAATCTACTTCTGGATCGACTCGCGCGATAGAGCCAAGATACTTTGATTTCTTACATTTTCGAAAATGTGGATTAGATTTAATGTATGGGCATGTTAATTTGAATTTATGAATATTCTAATTTCTATGATTAATACTACTTATTCAACAAATTCGATTGATTGATACGAGTTGATTTTCTGTTACGATAAATTGACGAAACAATAGCCGGTCCAATAGCTGCTTCAGCGGCGGCAATAGCTATAACAAAAATGGAGAAAATATTTCCTTTTAATTGCCGGCTATCAAAAAAATCAGAAAATGTTACGAAATTTATATTAACCGCATTCAGTATAAGTTCAAGACACATAAGGGCTCTAACCATATTTCGGCTCGTGATCAATCCATAGATACCGATAGAAAATAAGTAGGCACTCAAAACAAGTACATGCTCGA